GCTGAAAAACGTAAGCCCCTTTTTATTAGTAAGGTTGGGGAAAACTCCAAAACTAGGGTTCCGAAAAAAAAGCTTACCTTATATTAATAAAATATAAGTTAAAGGGGCACCCCTACCTAAACTACAAGCTAGCGCGCAACGGCTTTTCAGCCGTTGTTGCTTGCTGCTTGCAGGCTCGAAATCTCTCTTTCGCCTCTCCTCCCTGTCTCCATTCTGATTGATTCGCTTCTTCCTTCGCGCAAGCGCTTGGTTCGCCCCTTGTTGTGTTGCATTTTGTGATCCTCCGCTTCAGTCTGCGTTTTTCGGATAGCCGGGATCCGACGTTGATTTCCGATTGAAATGTCAGCTCCAGGTTTTGGGCGGCCCATCTGGTTAGTTCAGCTATCACTGCTGGAAGCCCCTGCGGTTGTTCGGCTGCGTACTCCCCGTCCGCGTATCTCACACTCCCAAAGCATCTTTTTTATTTCATATTTCATTTTCCTTTCTTGCATTTTTTCTTTCTATCCATAGGTCGGCTTCGTGCAGATAGATGTTTGCCGGGGGAGATTGGCGCTCGCCCTTCCGGTGGGTTGTTCTCTTCTCTGTCTTTTCCATCCAGTGCCCGCACTGCGTCAGAAAATCTTCGTCTTCGATCTCTTTTCGCAACGCAATAAATAAGTCTAACAGTTTATCTCGGCATCCGTCTTTTAAGTCATTGATCTCATATCTATAAGCAGGGGGGTCCGCGTTCACTATTAAGCCTACGCCCGTCCATTCCTTTCAAGCTTGATCCCGCCCTTAGACTCGTTACGCTGTTCGACTGAACTCGTTGGCTCCGCGCTCTATTCGGTCGGAACCCGGTTCGAGAACCTTCTCTCATAGATTCCCTTCACCAAGTCATCGCCAGAAATAAGTTCTTATCCCTTGGTGTCAAAGGGCGAGTTCCTTTCTTGTCTTGCCCAAAAACTTTCTTTATTCTCATTGGAGAAAGACTCTCCCGCGGCAAGGTTTTACATTACACTAAGGGCCAGCTGCTTTCTTTATCTCGCTTGCCCTTAGTCCGTCTAGCGCCTTTCGGTTGGGGTCCGCCCCGGGGGTTAGACCGCTTGGGTTATATTTTTTTATAGTCTCGAAGGCAGTCAACGTGTCAGCCATTCTTCTCCCATTAGACTTGTAAATCCTTTGCTCTTTTTCCTTCTCTCTTCCAGTTCTCTCCCTCTACTTTATTTGACAGGGGCGGAGAATACCACTCTATCAATAACAAGAATAAAGTAGCAATTCAGTTTCAAATGGTTTGAGCTTGGAAGCAACCTACTATCTATCGATAGGCGAGAACAGACTGCTATTGGCTGCTTCGCCTATCTATTCTATTATGGCCGGCTTGGAGACATCAGAGTAAGACCCTCATCTCTATCCGGGTACGATCATAGCTTCATTCATTCGTTGAACCTTGGGGATAACCATTAGCATTGAGGTCAATCACCACACCACCTCTATCATACATACGACATTACATGACGCGAGAGTGCATGGTCAACACACACCTAAAGCGCCTACGTTCCGCTTGCAGCCAATACAACCACAACCTAACTTGCACGAGATTCAACAACCGAAACTACTGGTAGTCTCGAGGGGACGGCATCCTCCTATAATAGTTTTAGCAGTACTGAACAAGCGAGTCATCGGTCCGGGGAGGACCGCCTTTGAAAAAAAAAAAGGAACTCGCGAGGCCTTCGGAACAAAGGTGATTCTGTTCATGCTTCAGACGATCTGGCTAATTATATATACAACTATATAATTATATACTCTTCTTCTATTAGAAAGGCGAACCTATAGGCCTGTTTTAGCGCGTTTCCACAAGGGTAACCGGTTAGGTTGACTTTGGAAACGCTACTAAGGACCGGGTGAAGAATGAAAAACGTCCGCTAACGCCCACGGGATAAGATCTTTTTTAGATCAGCAACGAATGTCTTGTATCTATGAAGAAAGATTTCTTTCCGGGTTCAGACCCTGAATGCCATACCTTGCTGAAGGCGATTCACGAGAGAATCGCGCATAGTTCCGTTTGACCGAGATGTGAATGCCCGTGATCTGCTCGGTATAGTGATGGATTTCATGGCCGACGTCTAACCGGCACGAATACGCCGACATGAAACGAGTTCCCCGCGGAGCATTTTTTCTTTCGTCCTCGGACGTTCGGACGTTTTGTTCGATTCCGGCACTTGCGTTCTCATGCCCGGAAACCTCGCGATTGATTGGGAGAAAGAGCGAAAGCGAGAAAGATGGATTGTTATCCATCGGAAATCGATAGGAATTCCCCGGGGATTGCCTTCTAATAGTTACGAGGCCATAACAGATGGTAAATTAGCGGTTTCTGCTGGAAAGAAGGCAGAGCTAACCCTTAATTCTACTGCTCTCTAAAAGGCCTGCCTATTCTATTAGTCAAGCTTGGAGAACATAGTACTCGGACTTACTAGATGAAAGACCGTGATTGGTGAAGGGCTTAAAAGCGCCTTAGGTAGCTGCTATCTATCGGGTCTTTTCTAAGAGGTTAGGTGGTTGAGTCGAAGCGGAGAAGGAGACTAAGTCATCGGTCGTGCCGGGATTGATTTCCTACTTCCAGCTGAATGAGGGCCACACAGCCGTCAACCCTGCTGGAAGTGCTTTCTAGATCCAATCTCCTGGTCTTTCGTTCGCTATTCGAATGTCTTGACCAGTAGAAATGTACGAAAGGTGGTCTCGTCCTTTCCAACTAGTAGCTAGTAGCTCCGTCGTTGATCTCTCTCTCTTCCGGCCTATTAAGTAAAGTAAGTTAGTTCGAGATCGAAACTGGACCTGAGAGAGACTAGACTTCTAGTCTCAATCTTCCTATTGATCAAAGGCTATGCTATCTTTAACTCGACTCTAGTGAAGAGGCAGAGTTACCTCACGAATTGGATTTGAACCAATATCAAGCCCATCAATAGGGGACTATCCCATACCATAGGAAGTTGCTTCTTGGAATGCCGTCGTTCAAGCACAGGCTGACCACTGATTCAATCTTCAAACCAAAAGCCAGATCTTGCTACTAGAAAACCGAAGGAGCACACAAAGCAAACGAAAATCACCAAGCAACAACGTAGTTGTTTGTGTAGGCGGAATCAAGTTTCAAATCATAAGATGACGAAGTGACTGCACCAACGAATCAAGCGGAACACATGTTTGATCCACTCTACGAACTGAAAGCGAAATTTTGCGAAACAACCACGCCCGGATCCGCAAGAATGGCTATGTAGGTAAGTGGATCCGCGCTATGATCGCTTTGAGTTCTGCTCGAAGGAATAGGAATTCTTTAGGAGTTTGAAGTAAAGGCGAGGGCCTCCGATCACTTCATTTTTTTTATTAACCCTCGGACGTATATTCTTGACGTCCTTACCAAAACTTCCTTACCCAAGGGGAGTTATTTTAGCACCAAAAGGCTTGTTTTCTTGATCTCAAAAAGTTTAGATTGCTCAGGGCCGAGGAAATGAAATTGATGGAACCTGTATCATTAGGTATTGATCTAAGCTTAGAACGGGCTAAGAGGGTAGCCCACGAGCGAAGAACTTGCTGGGATCGAAGAACATCCTGAGCATAGGCTCGTAAGAGGGAAATGAATAGATGAGCTCCCCTTGCCTTGAAAGAAGCTAGCCGGTAGAAGCCATCCGTGAGCAAGAGAAGAAGCAACAAGGGCAGGAGTGGTTGGTCACCTAGGAAAGAAAGATAATATATATTATTACCCCGAAACAAATATCTAATATCTACCTTTAGCGCATATTTCCTGCTTTGAAGAAAGGAAGCGAACAACCACCTTTTTTGCCGGATTGATGAAGGCATCTTCCTTAACGGAAGAAAGGATAGTGAATCTCGCACTTCCGATACGGAAATTCATTCCGAGCTATGAAAAGGAAGAAGTTCATTCCCGGCTAAGTTCTTAAAGAAAGAGGACTAGGCCTAGGCCCAGGAGAGGAGATTCAGCTTCAATCAGGGATTTCCGCTGTTCGAGCTATCTCCTCATCAGGTAATTCAGTAGTCGAGGATTCCGCTAGAGCCTTAGGAATAGGGTACGAATCGGCTGGGGGGCCTGTTTCCTTAGGGCAAAAAAGCTTAGTAAGAGGAAGAAGGGGTCTTCTGGAAGCAGGAAGGCAGTGAAGTAAGCGGATATGGAGTACTCGAGGGACAGGCCCTGAAGCGAAGGACGGGAACGAGCGGGATCTCAGCCGACCAGGAAAGAGAGAGTCAACGCCGGTAGCGGAGAGGATTAGCCTAGGCTCTTCAAGACCTTACTCGGCTCGAGGAAGAGGAATAGATAGGTACACGAGGTGAGCGGAAATCTATTATTCTACATTTTCCCAAAAGAGGATGAATTCATTTCTTTCTTCAACGGAATCTACCAATGGAACAATCTTTGAAGAAGAGAGGGGTCAATACCAAGAAGGTAAACTCATTAGGTAAGCCTCGGTTGTTCCTAGCTTTAGTGGGCTACGAGGACAGTAAGCATCATCGGCGGTTGAAGAACCCGAATCAGAGGGATCAGAGTCAGAGGCAAGCGAGGACTCCGCAGTAGGGGCTTTCGCAGTAGCAGTGCCATGAGTATGAGGCACCCGATAAGGAACAGATACTTAAGTGTGGTAGGAGGGAGCTAGGAGTCTTCCCTTGAGTCTTCCATTCATGCCGTCATGGATGGGGCTACCTATGAGGTATGGCTTGAAAGCGGTTTTCTACTATGTACTTTTGGAAAATGATCATACCATAGAGATTTCTGGACAAACTAGCGAGGAGTTTACTCCCAGGAGGGGAACAAAGAGCAACAGACTTCGCTTCGATCCCTACTGCTTGAAGTTCAATCCCCTTAACAACAGGAAGTTTCACCTCCTGCGGGTATAGGATTAGGATTAGATCGTACACCCGCAAACAAGACTGCCATGGGCAGCTACCAGCTTTCCTTTCGAAGCTCGCCGGAGATCTATTCCTCTTCCTCTGCCTCAACAGGATCTGTGGTT